CGAATTTATAGCCGGACAACTAAAGAGTAGGGTATCATTTCGAAAAGCAATGAAAAAAGCTATTGAATTAACCGAACAAGCTGATACAAAAGGAATTCAAATCCAAATTGCAGGCCGTATCGATGGAAAAGAAATTGCACGTATCGAATGGCTAAGAGAGGGTAGGGTTCCTCTACAAACCATTCGCGCGAAAATTGATTATTGTGCCTATACCGTTCGAACTATTTATGGGGTATTGGGTATCAAAATTTGGATATTTATAGACGAGGAATAATAAGTCTTTACTTGACTTTCTATTTCAACTTAACGATGGAACAAAAAATGACATCCTTTTTTCCATCCAATCAATTCTAATTTTTAATCCCACAAGGTTTAATAAAAATTCGATTAATCCTTTGATAAAATTGCTATGCTTAGTGTGTGACTCGTTAGTTTTTGTTAAAATTAAGATTCAAAAAAAAAGAACACATAGTGCGAAGTATGAACTAATATAATAACTATAGAACTAATAACCAACTCATCGCATCACATTATCTCGATCCAAAGAAGCAGTCAAGATATGCTATTTTAGTCCTATCATTGTAGCAACTGAAATTTTTTTTGGCATAAACAATTCATTAGATTTATTGTCAAACAAAATAAAAATACAAAAAATAAAAAAGGATACGGATAAATGGAAAGGCGAGAGAAAGAAAAAAAATCAATAGAAAAGATATATGATTCCAATATGTAAGGTCTTTGAAACATCTTATAAAAAAAAATGTAATAAAGCATCAATCCAGATTCATACATAATTAGATGAATCTGCTCATAGAAAAATAAAGAGCTTTGAACCAATAACGACTAGGAAGATTGGCTCAAAAAGAAATTTTATATTATATTTTATTAAGAGCTCCGTTGTAGAATTCAAACCTAACCATTACATTAATCAAGAAGCGATGGGAACGATGGAACCCGTGAATACATAAGATTCAATTGTAAATGAACCCTTACGATTCATTGGGAAGGATGGCGGAACGAACCCGAGACCAATTCATATCTTATGAGAAAGAATAAACTAACTCTACAAGTGAATATAGATATTGAAAGAGTAAATATTCGCCCGCGAAAATTCTTTTTTTACTCAAATCAAAAATATCTAGTAAACTAGATGAATCCAAAAGAATTTTTTCATTCGCGAGGAGCCGGATGAGAAGAAATTTTCACGTCCGGTTCTGTAGTAGAGATGGAATTCCAAAAGAACCATCAACTATAACCCAAAAAGAACTAGATTCCGTAAACAACATAGGGGAAGAATGAAAGGAACATCTTATCGGGGGAATCGTATTTGTTTCGGAAGGTATGCTCTTCAGGCACTTGAACCCGCTTGGGTCACGTCGAGACAAATAGAAGCAGGGCGACGAGCAATGACACGAAATGCGCGTCGTGGTGGAAAAATATGGTTACGTATATTTCCTGACAAACCTGTTACAGTAAGACCCGCGGAAACCCGTATGGGTTCGGGGAAAGGATCTCCCGAATATTGGGTAGCTGTTGTCAAACCAGGTCGAATACTATATGAAATAAGCGGAGTATCAGAAAATGTAGCCCGAAGGGCTATCGCAATAGCGGCATCAAAAATGCCTATACGAACTCAATTCATTATTTCAGCATAATAAAACTAAAGGAAATAGATCTTTTGGATAACAACTGGAAGTTTTTTTTTGGACAAACAATATTTCTTTTTCTTTTTCATCCCTTGCATTTCTTTTTGCATCGAAAGAACAAATAAAAACAAAATATGATTCAACCTCAGACCCATTTGAATGTAGCAGACAACAGCGGGGCTCGAGAATTGATGTGTATTCGAATCATAGGAGCTAGCAATCGTCAATATGCTCGTATTGGTGACGTTATTGTTGCTGTGATCAAAGAAGCAATACCCAATACGCCCTTAGAAAGATCAGAAGTAATCAGAGCTGTTATTGTACGTACCTGTAAAGAACTCAAACGCGACAACGGTATGATAATACGATATGATGACAATGCTGCAGTTATCATTGATCAAGAAGGAAATCCAAAAGGAACTCGCATTTTTGGTGCGATTGCCCGGGAATTGAGACAAAAATTTACTAAAATAGTTTCATTAGCTCCTGAAGTATTATAAGAGACGAGACGTAAGATATTTAAATGAACTAATAGTAGATTGTGTATCACGTATATACCTTTCATTTTGAATTTATTTCGAATTAATAATAAACTAAAAAGACATGTTGATTATATCAAATTGTGGGAGCACCACTGATTTTAGTTCATCATGGGTAGGGATACTATTGCTGATATAATAACTTCTATACGAAATGCGGACATGAATAGAAAAGGAATAGTTAGAATCGTATCTACTAACATTACTGAAAACATTGTTAAAATACTTTTACGAGAAGGCTTTATCGAAAATGCGAGAAAACATCAAGAAGGAAACAAATCTTTTTTGGTTTTAACTCTACGACATAGAAGAAATAAGAAAGGGCCTTATCAAAATACTTTCTATTTAAAAAGGGTCAGTCGACCTGGTCTACGAATCTATTCTAACTATCAACGAATTCCTAGAATTTTAGGTGGAATGGGGATTGCAATTCTTTCTACCTCGAGGGGTATAATAACGGATCGGGAAGCTCGACTAAAAGGAATTGGCGGAGAAATTTTATGTTATATATGGTAATTCCTAGAATATCCGAATTGGATCCAAAATTTCCTATTTGTGAACAAAAAAAGAGAAAAGACAACTTGTCTAATATTACTTCTCGATTAGTTGATACTTTAAGGGGGTTTTACCTGGAATGAAAGAACAAAAATGGATTCATGAAGGTTTGATTACTGAATCGCTTCCTAATGGTATGTTCTGGGTTCGTTTAGATAATGAAGATCTGATTCTAGGTTATGTTTCAGGAAGGATACGACGTAGTTCTATACGAATCTTACCGGGGGATAGAGTTAAGGTTGAAATAAGTCGTTATGATTCAACCAAAGGTCGTATAATTTATCGACTCCGCAACAAGGATTCAAACGATTAACCAGTTTTTAAATTTCAACACTCTTTCCTACAAGAATACAATTCGAGGTTCAAAATATCAAGAAACTTATTTTCTTCCAAGAAATAGATTCAAAATGAAAACTAAGGAATAACAAATATGAAAATAAGGGCTTCTGTTCGTCCAATTTGTGAAAAATGTCGACTGATCCGCAGACGGGGACGAATTATAGTAATTTGTTCTAATCCAAAACATAAACAACGACAAGGATAATCATTCTACTATAACTAAAACTAAGAGCGAAAAGGAATTTTCTAAAAAAATTACTAAAAGATTTGATTGATGTAAAAAAATGAAGGATTTGTTTTGACATGAAATGGATATATCCATATATCTTTGACTCATATTTATGAGATGATAAAATATGGCAAAACCTATACCAAAATTTGGTTCACGTAAAAATGGACGTATTAGTTCGCGTAAAAGTACACGTAAAATACCAAAGGGTGTTATTCATGTTCAAGCAAGTTTCAATAATACCATTGTGACTGTTACAGATGTACGAGGTCGAGTAGTTTCTTGGGCTTCTGCCGGTACTTGTGGATTCAGGGGCACAAAAAGAGGGACACCTTTTGCGGCTCAAAACGCCGCAGGAAATGCTATTCGTACGGTGGTGGAACAAGGTATGCAACGGGCAGAAGTCATGATAAAGGGTCCTGGTCTCGGAAGAGATGCAGCATTACGAGCTATTCGTAGAAGCGGTATATTATTAAGTTTCGTACGGGACGTAACCCCTATGCCACATAATGGCTGTAGACCTCCTAAAAAAAGACGCGTGTAGAAATAAGAATTCAAGAGATTTCAAGAGAAATAAATGATTCAAAGATATTATCAATTTTGTAAAATATTACTATGGTTCGAGAGAAAATAAGAGTATCTACTCGGACACTACAGTGGAAGTGTGTTGAATCAAGAACAGATAGTAAACGTATTTATTATGGTCGCTTTATTCTTTCTCCACTTCTAAAAGGTCAAGCGGATACAATAGGCATTGCGATACGAAGGGCGTTACTTGGAGAAATAGAAGGAACATGTATCACACGTGCAAAATCTGAGAAAATACCACACGAATACGCTACCATAGTAGGTATTCAAGAATCAGTACACGAAATTTTAATGAATTTGAAAGAAATAGTATTGAGAAGTAATCTATACGGAACTTGTGAGGCGTCTATTTGTGTTAGGGGCCCCAGACGCGTAACTGCTCAAGATATCATCTTGCCAACTTATGTAGAAATAGTTAATAATACGCAGCATATAGCTAGCTTGACGGAACCAATAGACTTGTGTATCGGATTACAACTCGAACGAAATCGCGGATATCATATAAAAGCGCCAAATAACTCTCAAGATGGAAGTTATCCTATAGATGCTCTATTCATGCCTGTTCGAAACGTAAATCATAGTATTCATTCTTATGGAAATGGCAATGAAAAACAAGAGATACTTTTTCTCGAAATATGGACAAACGGTAGTTTAACTCCGAAAGAAGCACTTTACGAAGCCTCCCGGAATTTAATTGATTTATTTATTCCTTTTCTACATGCAGAAGAAGAAAAATTCTATTTAGAAGACAATCAACAGAAAGTTTCTTTACCCCTTTTTACCTTTCACAATAGATTGGCTGAAATAAAGAAAAAAAAAAAAAAAATAGCATTGAAATATATTTTTATTGACCAATTAGAATTGCCGCCTAGGATCTACAATTGCCTCAAAAAATCCAATATACATACATTATTGGACCTTTTGAATAACAGTCAAGAAGATCTTATTAAAATGGAACATTTTCACATGGAAGATGTAAAACAAATATTTGACACTCTAGAAAAGCATTTCGTAATTGATTTAACAAATAAAAGATGAAAAAAAATTGATTCAATTTTACAGAATAGATCCACAATTTAATTGAATATGATGTATCTAGGGAAA